AGGGATAAATATTACCTCTCTCTTTTTTTCCCTCTCCACAAACAAATTGAAATGATTGAAATTTTTCTATTTGGAGTCGTATTAGGTTTAATTCCTATTACTTTGGCTGGATTATTCGTAACTGCATATTTACAATACAGACGTGGTGATCAGTTGGACCTTTGATTAATTCACATTTTTTTATTATTGAATATGAGTCTTGAACAGCATTGATCTCCTCCTTTATTTTCTTTAATCCACAGTAGGTCAATGCTGTTCAAGTTAGCGACTTTAATTTCAGTGGAATTTGACCTAACAAGAACAGAATCACGCTCTGTAGGATTTGAACCTACGACATCGGGTTTTGGAGACCCACGTTCTACCGAACTGAACTAAGAGCGCTTTCTTATCACAATAGATAAGACTGTAATTCTTTTTGTAACCCCAATACATCTTGCATGTACATATATATCATATATAGTATCCTAAAATGAAAGTAAAGATTATGTATGTCCAATTTAATGTATCTCACTTGATTCCTCGTTACTGCTCCTCTGAGCAGTAATAGGTAGGGATGACAGGATTTGAACCCGTGACATTTTGTACCCAAAACAAACGCGCTACCAAGCTGCGCTACATCCCTTTCAATTGGTCTACAGTGTCATTGTAGAGAATCCCTGTCTTCTTTTCCATAGTGTTATTTCTTTCCATTGATATATACAATTTATATTGCCATTTCTTCGTTTTGGGCTCATATCATATAACAAACACATTGTATAACATATAATAAAAGACTTATATACTTATATACACGCATATGAGACGGTAAAAAAAAATATCCATATTTTTAAGCAATGCTCAGGAAGAAAGGGACTTATTTTTATTTAATATAATAATAAAAATATGGATATTTTAAGAAAAGAAAGTAAAATCTTATCTACCAAATCATTGTATATTTCTATTTTTATTAGGGATTACTCGTCAAAATAAAATACAAGTAGTCCTTAACTACATATGCATCTGATCATATATGTATTGTCATTATTATTATGTATTACAATAAAGAAGGAGGATTTTCAATGAGAGATCTAAAAACATATCTTTCCGTGGCACCGGTATTAAGTACTCTATGGTTCGGGTCTTTAGCAGCTTTATTGATAGAGATCAATCGTTTATTCCCGGATGCGTTGACATTCCCTTTTTTTTCTTTTTAGCATTAGAATTTAGAGTAAGGTAAAGGAGGAAAAAGAACGAATAAAAGTGGATTCAATCTCAGCTAAACTTGTATTCAGGCTTAAATTACTAATAGAGTGAGAACGGGAATCAAATGTGGGTCTAGGGCAACATACAAGATACTTAAATAAGATAATGTACTGCAATTAGAAATATAGTTTGAAATCATTGTATTACTTATTATTTACTATTACTCTATTCATTGCAACGAAATCCAATTAGGAAGGATTTCGAGTTAGCAACTTCTACTTTTTCTTTGTTCCCTTCTTATTCGCTTCAGATCAAAAAAATAGAAGAGTTGAGCGAATCAAAAACTAAAGGAGGTTCATGGCCAAGAGTAAAGATGTCCGAGTAAGGGTTATTTTGGAATGTGCCAGTTGTGTGCGAAACAGTGTTAATAAAGAATCAACGGGCATTTCCAGATATATTACTCAAAAGAACCGACACAATACGCCTATTCGATTGGAATTGAGAAAATTCTGCCCCTATTGTTACAAACATACGATTCATGGAGAGATAAAGAAATAGATCGAATGAGGGCCTGTTTGTCATTCTTCCAAGGAACAGGAAAAATTACATATTATATATATATATAACATATAGTTAATCATATAACTAAACCAAATCCTATTTCTTAATTCTAATTAATTTTTGATCCGATTCAAATGGAAATGGGATTTTCAGGGATAAGGAATAAACAAACCATGGATAAATCCAAGCGACCCTTTCTTAAATCCAAGCGATCTTTTCGTAGGCGTTTGCCCCCGATCCAATCGGGGGATCGAATTGATTATAGAAATATGAGTTTAATTAGTCGGTTTATTAGTGAACAAGGAAAAATAGTATCTAGACGAGTGAATAGATTGACCTTGAAACAACAACGATTAATTACTATTGCTATAAAACAAGCTCGTATTTTATCTTTATTACCTTTTCTTAATAATGAGAAACAGTTTGAAAGAACCGAGTCGACCACTAGAACTACTGGTTTTCGAACCAGAAATAAATAGGCTTACTCTTCAATCGAATCAAAATTAAAATCCGAACTCAAATGCAGTATGGCTGTTTTGTTCGAAAAATCCAAGAATATAGATTTGATTGTCGTGTCGTAATACGTAAGAAAAAAAAGATTTATTCTTCCCCGATTCTTTGATTTTTTTTTTTTTTCTTATCGCTCATTTTGAATTTTTCTTATCGCTCATTTTGAATACTTTATTATAAATTTTGGATCATACTAATTTCTAGTATACCTTCCCGGAGTTCATTCTCCGGGGAACGTCATTTAACTTTTTCCTTAGAACCCCCTTATTTTATGATCTCATTGGAAATCATATAAATACAATTCCTATTTAATATAGCTATTTGTGCAAGTATTTTGCGATTAAGAAGAAATTTCCTCTTGTACAGATCATGTATTAATTTACTATAACTATAGGATACCCTATTCTCGCGAATTACTCCATTTATCCGAGTGATCCACAAACGACGAAAATCTCTCTTTTGCCTATCTCTATCCCGATGAGCAGAAACCAAAGCTCTTATTTTCTGTTGAGTAATAGTTCGAGTAAGTCTTGAATGAGCCCCCCGAAAGCTTGATGCAAATAAACGAATTTTTACTCTACGTTTACGAGCTACATATCCTCGTCTAATTCTGGTCATTGAATAAATGAAACTTTGATGAATAACTAATTGATTTCGGTTCTTTCAGTTATTCTTTTCCTCTTTACTGGTCGATTAATAACAAAACGGATTCTTCCAATGTATAAAATAAAAATTCCAACGGCTTTTGCTACTATAACCTTCCCAACCACTATTTTTTTTTTAGGCATTTCACCGCTAAATAATAAATTGATTGATACTAGGTATCAAAAAAATCGTAAATATAAATAAATAGTGGTTCCATCGTTTCTATGGTTACTTCTTAAACGGCGAGGTCCTCTCTATACACCGGAGCCCCCTCCTTTATTTAATCAATAATAAATTAGTGGTAACTTGTACAGTTCACACCCTTTGGCTCTACCCATGAATTGCAGTAATAGGTCTTTCACAACGAGATCTACCCATACAGTAACGGTATTTAATTCTGAAATTTAGCTATGTAGCTGACCCTGTTAGTCCGCTCTTGCAAGAGTGGGAACAGCATTTTTCTGCTTTTTAAATAGGATTTCCCCGCTTAATGGATAACCATTTTTTACCAATGGGGAATTGCTTCTAATCTTAAATTCAGGTGATTGGATTTGCACCAATGGAAACCATAAATTTCATACACAGGGATATAAGGGATCTTTTTTATTTTTAGTTTTTAGATAGGGAGTGTCATTCTTCCATTCTATTCTATCCTATTCACTGGTACTGATCATTGATATTGGAAAATTATGTCCTTTCTTGTGTACCAACTCATGATCTGAACGCGTCGCACATACACCCTAGTACATGTTCCTCGGCGCTGAGGACATCCCCGAAGAGCGGGGGATTTCATGACATTTCTTATTGGCTGTCTTGTGTTTCTAATAAGTTGTTTAATGGTTGGCATACTGAATCATATACATAATAGGCTGGTTTAGATCGATCCTAACCGGATGATTATGACCGAATGATTATGAATTGCTTCTATATTATATTTTATAGACTATATAAACGCGGGTAATAATTAATACTAATAAAAATCGAAAAAAAAAAAAATCACAGATTTGCGTGAAATCCCTGCTATTTTCAGTCAACCGCTACAAGATCAACAATTCCATGAGCTTGGGCTTCTGTTGCTGACATAAAAACATCCCTTTCCATATCTTCGGATACAACCCATAAGGGTTTGCCCGTTCTTTGTACATAAACCCTTGTGATGGTTTCGCGCAGTTTCAATAGTTCTTCTGCTTCCAAGATAAATTCTCCCGTTTGTGCCTCATAAAAAGAGCTAGCGGGTTGATGGATCATTACCCTGATGATAAATAAATGGTTCCTCTATCTTGCATGATGAGGTGAAAACAAAAGAATAAAATAACAAGAAAAAAAAAAAGATAGAATCGAACAAACCGTACAGGCATCTTTTTTGCAGTGCATACGGCTATATATAATAATGTATATAATGTAATGGAATTTACTTTTACCTTCTATCGAATAAAGATAAAATATAGGATCTATCAGACCCAGATCGGCAAATGATCCAATTACCACCCTTCCTTTTTGGGAGTTAAAAAATACTATGATGGTTCCGTTGCTTTATCTATTTATTTCGTCTGTAATTCAGCAATCCCAAAGTTTCTTTTTGAGCTAAGGAAAAAAAGAGTTTGTGACGCTGAAATGGACTCCCGATAGATAAGATAAAATCGGAAATACTTTTTTTCTCATACTACTCTTTCGATACATAATCTAATGTTTTGAAAAAATAATAATAAGAATTTTTTCATATCGAATTCGAAGTGCCATGCTATTATTACTTAAATATTCCTGCGAAGGCATAGTCTTTTTTTCTCTCAAATTAAAATAAAAAACTCAATGGCGCCAAGCGTGAGGGAATGCTAGACGTTTGGTAATTTCTCCTCCGACCAGGATAAAGGATCCCATTGAAGCGGCCAACCCCATGCATATTGTATGTACATCTGGTCGTACAAATTGCATGGTATCATAAATAGCTACTCCGGGTATTACCCATCCTCCGGGAGAGTTTATAAACAAATAAAGATCTTTGGTATCATCCTCTATACTAAGATATACCATAAGACCAATAAGTTGATTAGAGATCTCACTATCAACCTCTTGGCCTAAAAAAAGCAATCTTTCCCGATAAA